GCTAACGTAGCTTAACTAAAGCATAACACTGAAGATGTTAAGACGAACCCTAGAATGGTTCCGTAGGCACAAAGGCTTGGTCCTGACTTTCCTATCAGCTTTAGCTATATTTACACATGCAAGTATCCGCCCGCCCGTGAGAATGCCCTACAGTTTCCCGCCCGGAAACAAGGAGCTGGTATCAGGCTCAACCCCGTACGTTGGCCCATAACGCCTTGCATAGCCACACCCTCAAGGGAATTCAGCAGTGATAAACATTAAGCCATGAGTGAAAACTCGACTTAGTTAAGGCTAAGAGGGCCGGTAAAACTCGTGCCAGCCACCGCGGTTATACGAGAGGCCCAAGTTGATAGTTGCCGGCGTAAAGCGTGGTTAAGAAAATATTCATAAACTAAAGCCGAATACTCTCAGAACTGTTATACGTACCCGAGAGGAAGAAGCCCCCCTACGAAAGTGGCTTTAACTATTCCTGACCCCACGAAAGCTGGGAAACAAACTGGGATTAGATACCCCACTATGCCCAGCCCTAAACTTTGATAGTAAAATACATCCACTATCCGCCCGGGTACTACGAGCACCAGCTTAAAACCCAAAGGACTTGGCGGTGCTTTAGACCCCCCTAGAGGAGCCTGTTCTAGAACCGATAACCCCCGTTAAACCTCACCCTCTCTTGTTCATTCCCGCCTATATACCGCCGTCGTCAGCTTACCCTGTGAAGGCCCAAAAGTAAGCAGAACCAGTATAACTCAAAACGTCAGGTCGAGGTGTAGCATATGAGAGGGGAAGAAATGGGCTACATTCTCTGCCTCAGAATACACGGATAATGTCATGAAAAAACATTGGAAGGAGGATTTAGCAGTAAGCAAAAAATAGAGTGTTTTGCTGAAATTGGCCCTGAAGCGCGCACACACCGCCCGTCACTCTCCCCAAGCTTAAGACCTGTCTTTAACTAAAAAACTAAACAAGCAAAGGGGAGGCAAGTCGTAACATGGTAAGTGTACCGGAAGGTGCGCTTGGACAAACCAGAGCTTAGCTAAGCACAGATATAGCATCTCCCTTACACTGAGAAGTCACCCGTGCAAACCGGGTCGCTCTGACACCTAAAAGCTAGCCCACACTGATTATAACCCAACACTCATATATTTATAACCCCAGAAACCCTTAATCCTCTAGCTAAACCATTCCTCCACTTGAGTATAGGCGATAGAAAGAGATCTTAGGCGCAATAGAGAAAGTACCGCAAGGGAACGCTGAAAGAGAAATGAAACAATTCAGTTTAAGTATAGAAAAGCAGAGTTTAAACCTCGTACCTTTTGCATCATGTTCTAGCTAGAGCCCATTAAGCGAAAAGCATTTTAGTTTGATTACCCGAAACTAAGTGAGCTACCTCAGGACAGCCTGATAGCAGGGCCAACCCGTCTCTGTGGCAAAAGAGTGGGAAGATCCTTGGGTAGAGGTGACAAACCTACCGAACTTAGTTATAGCTGGTTACCTAGGAATTGAATAGAAGTTCAGCCTCTTGAGTTCTTCCCTCTTTTTGGGCCTTTACCTTAAATTAGGACTAAGAGAAATCTAGAGAGTTAGTCAGAGGGGGTACAGCCCCTCTGAAACAAGATACAACTTTATTTAGGAGGATAAGGATCAAACTTAACCAAGGTTAGATATTTTAGTGGGCCTAAAAGCAGCCACCCCAAAAGAAAGCGTTAAAGCTCGGATATAGCCTAAACCTCTAATTCTGATCACAAATTCCCATTCCCCTTAATTTACTAGGTCTTCCCATAAGCACATATGGGAGCGATTATGCTAGTATGAGTAACAAGAAATGCCTGCATTTCTCCACGCACAAGTGTAACTCGGAACGGACACGCCACCGAGCATTAATTTTCGCCCCCAAAAACAGAGGGCAATGGGTCAGAGAAAGAAGACTAGAAAACCGCCCAACTATTGGCGTTAACCCCACACTGGTGCGCCCACATGGAAAGACTAAAAGGAAGAGAAGGAACTCGGCAAACTTACTAAAGCCTCGCCTGTTTACCAAAAACATCGCCTCTTGTTTATGCAATATAAGAGGTCCCGCCTGCCCTGTGACTATAAGTTTAACGGCCGCGGTATTTTGACCGTGCAAAGGTAGCGCAATCACTTGTCTTTTAAATGAAGACCTGTATGAATGGCACGACGAGGGCTTAACTGTCTCCTTTCCCCAGTCAGTGAAATTGATCTCCCCGTGCAGAAGCGGAGATACCCCCATAAGACGAGAAGACCCTATGGAGCTTTAGACGACGGAGCAGCCCATGTCAATACCCTTTAGCTAATAAGTAGAACTAATTGGATTCTGCCCCTATGTCTTTGGTTGGGGCGACCGCGGGGAAAAGAGAAACCCCCATGTGGAATAGGAGAACCCCTCCTACAACCAAGAGCAACAGTTCTAAGTAACAGAACATCTGACCATTATGATCCGGCTTACTGCCGATCAACGAACCAAGTTACCCTAGGGATAACAGCGCAATCCTCTTTTAGAGCCCATATCGACAAGGGGGTTTACGACCTCGATGTTGGATCAGGACATCCTAATGGTGCAGCCGCTATTAAGGGTTCGTTTGTTCAACGATTAATAGTCCTACGTGATCTGAGTTCAGACCGGAGAAATCCAGGTCAGTTTCTATCTATGGAATGATTTCTTCTAGTACGAAAGGACCGAAGAAAAGGGGCCCATGCCTTAAGCACGCCCTATCCTTACCTAATGAAAACAACTAAAATAGGCAAAAGGGCATGCCCCCTTGTCTGAGATAATGACATGTTAAGGTGGCAGAGCCCGGTTACTGCAAAAGACCTAAGCCCTTTCTACAGAGGTTCAAGTCCTCTCCTTAACTATGTTATCAACACTAATACTCTTCATTATTAACCCACTCATCCTAATTGTATTTGTGCTCCTAGCTGTTGCACTCCTCACCCTAGTTGAACGCAAGGTGCTTGGGTATATGCAATTGCGGAAAGGGCCAAATGTGGTTGGACCCTACGGTCTACTTCAGCCCATTGCCGACGGACTAAAGCTCTTTATGAAAGAGCCCATCCGCCCCTCTACTTCCTCTCCCATCCTTTTTATTTTGGCCCCAACTCTGGCGCTAACACTAGCCCTAACCCTCTGGACCCCTATGCCCCTCCCCTTCCCCATGGCCGACATGAACCTAGGTATTCTATTTATCTTAGCCCTTTCCAGCCTAGCAGTATACTCTATCCTCGGCTCAGGCTGAGCATCAAACTCCAAGTATGCCCTAATTGGGGCCCTCCGGGCCGTTGCCCAGACAATCTCCTACGAGGTTAGTCTTGGTCTGATCCTATTAAATGCCATCATTTTCACAGGCGGTTTTACCCTTCAAACCTTTGGTGTTGCCCAGGAAAGCACATGGCTTATTCTGCCCGCATGACCTCTCGCCGCCATGTGGTACATTTCAATCCTTGCCGAGACTAACCGAGCTCCGTTTGACCTAACAGAAGGGGAATCGGAGCTTGTATCAGGCTTCAACGTGGAATACGCCGGGGGCCCCTTCGCCTTATTTTTCCTAGCCGAATACGCCAACATCCTTCTTATAAACACCCTGTCCGCAGTTCTCTTCCTGGGCTCTTCCCTTCTCCACCATACCCCTGAAATTACCTCTATAACCCTAATAACGAAGGCCGCCCTTTTATCTGTTGTTTTTTTATGGGTTCGAGCGTCTTACCCCCGATTTCGATACGACCAGCTCATGCATCTAATTTGAAAGAACTTCCTTCCCCTCACATTAGCCCTCGTTATTTGACACCTCGCCTTGCCCGTTGCATTAGCCGGGCTACCCCCACAACTGTAGCTAGGGAGCCGTGCCTGAAGCAAAGGGTCACTTTGATAGAGTGAATAATGAGGGTTAAAGCCCCTCCAGCTCCTTAGAAAGAAGGGATTTGAACCCTACCTGAAGAGATCAAAACTCTTAGTGCTTCCTCTACACCACTTCCTAGTAAGGTCAGCTAATTAAGCTTCTGGGCCCATACCCCTGACATGTTGGTTAAAATCCTTCCTTTACTAATGAATCCTTTTATTTTAGCCATTCTACTATTTGGTTTAGGCCTAGGAACTGCAATCACTTTCACAAGCTCTCATTGGCTCCTTGCCTGGATGGGCCTTGAAATAAACACCCTAGCTATTATTCCACTTATAGCTCAACACCACCACCCCCGAGCCGTAGAAGCAACTACAAAGTATTTCCTTGCCCAGGCGGCAGCCGCCGCCATGCTTCTTTTTGCCAGCGTGACAAACGCTTGAATTTCAGGACAGTGGGACATTAGCCAGATATCTCACCCTCTGCCAACTACTATTATTACTCTGGCCCTTGCCCTAAAAATTGGGCTCGCACCCGTTCACGCCTGACTGCCCGAAGTACTTCAAGGGCTTGACCTAACAACCGGCCTTATTCTCTCTACTTGACAAAAGCTTGCCCCTTTTGCCCTTATTCTCCAGATTAACCCCTCAGAGCCCGCCCTTCTTATTTTGCTAGGACTGGCCTCCACCCTAGTCGGCGGCTGAGGGGGCTTAAACCAGACGCAGCTCCGGAAGATCCTCGCTTATTCATCTATCGCCCACCTTGGTTGAATAATTCTCGTACTACAGTTTTCCTCTTCCCTCACCCTTGTCGCGCTTTTAACCTACCTTATTATAACTTTCTCCACCTTCTTAGTGTTTAAAATTAACGAAGCCACCACCATTAACGCCCTGGCAACAGCCTGGACAAAAACCCCCATCCTCACGTCCCTCACCCCTTTGATTTTACTTTCCCTGGGGGGCCTCCCTCCCCTTACTGGCTTCATGCCAAAATGGTTTATTCTCCAAGAGCTCACCAAGCAAGGCCTCGGACTATCCGCAACCCTCGCTGCTCTCTCCGCACTCCTCAGCCTCTATTTTTACCTCCGACTATCATATGCTATAACACTAACCATGTCCCCTAACAACCTTGCCGGGACTGCCCCCTGGCGTCTCCCTTCTACGCAGCTTACCCTTCCCGTTGCCATTTCAACATCAATAGCCCTGTGCCTACTACCCACAGCCCCTGCTATTATAACCCTTCTCACCCTCTAGGAACTTAGGATAGCACTCAGACCAAGGACCTTCAAAGCCCTAAGCGGGAGTGAGAATCTCCCAGTCCCTGATTAAGACTTACGGGATACTAACCCACATCTTCTGCATGCAAAGCAGACACTTTAATTAAGCTAAAGCCTTTCTAGATAGGCAGGCCTCGATCCTACAAAATCTTAGTTAACAGCTAAGCGCTCAAACCAGCGAGCATCCATCTACCTTTCCCCCGCCTAGCAGGGAAAAATAGGCGGGGGAAAGCCCCGGCAGGGATTAGTCTGCTTCTTAAGATTTGCAATCTAATATGTTATACACCTCAGGGCTTGGTAAGAAGAGGATTTAAACCTCTGTCTATGGGGCTACAATCCACCGCTTAAACCTTCAGCCATCTTACCTGTGGCAATCACACGTTGATTTTTCTCAACTAATCACAAAGACATTGGTACCCTTTATCTAGTATTTGGTGCCTGAGCCGGAATAGTAGGCACAGCCCTAAGCCTCCTTATTCGAGCAGAACTTAGCCAACCTGGTTCTCTTCTCGGGGATGATCAGATCTACAACGTAATCGTTACAGCGCATGCTTTCGTAATAATCTTCTTTATAGTAATGCCAATTATGATCGGGGGCTTCGGAAACTGACTTATTCCCCTCATGATTGGGGCACCTGACATAGCATTTCCCCGAATAAACAATATGAGCTTTTGGCTCCTCCCCCCTTCTTTCCTCCTCCTGCTGGCCTCTTCTGGGGTTGAAGCCGGGGCTGGAACAGGCTGAACGGTCTACCCCCCTCTTGCCGGAAACCTAGCCCACGCGGGTGCATCCGTTGACCTAACGATTTTCTCCCTACATCTAGCAGGTATCTCATCTATTCTAGGGGCAATTAACTTTATTACAACTATCATTAATATAAAACCCCCAGCAATTTCACAGTATCAGACACCACTCTTCGTCTGAGCCGTTCTCATCACCGCCGTTCTACTTCTCCTCTCCCTTCCTGTCTTAGCTGCTGGCATCACCATGCTTCTAACGGATCGTAATCTTAACACTACGTTCTTCGACCCTGCCGGTGGGGGAGATCCAATCCTATACCAGCATCTATTTTGATTCTTCGGCCATCCGGAAGTCTACATTCTTATTCTTCCAGGCTTCGGTATAATTTCCCACATTGTAGCCTACTACTCAGGTAAGAAAGAGCCCTTCGGCTATATGGGCATGGTTTGGGCTATGATGGCCATCGGCCTCCTGGGATTTATCGTCTGGGCCCACCATATGTTCACTGTCGGGATGGATGTAGACACTCGGGCTTACTTTACATCGGCTACAATAATTATTGCCATCCCAACAGGTGTAAAGGTTTTTAGCTGGCTTGCTACTCTTCACGGAGGCGCAATCAAATGAGAAACCCCCCTTTTGTGGGCCCTCGGGTTTATTTTCCTCTTCACCGTGGGAGGACTAACTGGTATTGTGCTAGCTAATTCTTCCCTAGATATTGTGCTACACGATACTTATTACGTTGTAGCCCACTTCCACTACGTTCTGTCCATGGGAGCAGTCTTCGCTATTGTTGCTGCCTTCGTGCACTGATTCCCCCTGTTTTCCGGCTATACCCTCCATAGCACTTGAACAAAAATTCACTTTGCTGTAATGTTTGTTGGAGTAAACCTAACATTCTTCCCTCAACACTTCCTAGGACTTGCAGGAATGCCTCGACGGTACTCAGACTACCCAGATGCCTACACCCTCTGAAATACAGTTTCATCCATTGGCTCTCTGATTTCTCTTGTTGCCGTAATTATGTTCCTATTCATTATTTGGGAAGCCTTCGCCGCAAAACGAGAAGTTCTTTCTGTCGAGCTAACCGCAACAAACGTTGAATGATTGCACGGCTGCCCTCCCCCCTATCACACATTTGAAGAACCTGCATTCGTTCAAATCCAACAAACTTAACAGTTCCACTAACAAACGAGAAAGGGAGGAGTTGAACCCCCATAAATTGGTTTCAAGCCAACCACATAACCGCTCTGTCACTTTCTTTAATAAGACACTAGTAAAATGATATAACACTGCTTTGTCAAGGCAGAGTTGTGGGTTAAACCCCCACGTGTCTTGAAACAATGGCACATCCCTCCCAACTAGGTTTTCAAGATGCAGCTTCACCTGTTATAGAAGAACTTCTTCACTTCCACGACCATGCTCTAATAATTGTCTTTCTTATCAGCACACTAGTACTTTACATTATTGTAGCTATAGTAACGACTAAACTCACAAATAAATTTATTTTAGACTCTCAAGAAATCGAGATTATCTGAACGATTCTTCCCGCCATTATCCTTATTCTTATTGCGCTACCTTCACTACGGATCTTGTACTTAATGGACGAAATTAATGACCCCCATCTAACAATTAAAGCTATGGGCCACCAATGGTATTGAAGCTACGAATATACGGACTATGAAGACCTAGGATTTGACTCATACATAGTACCCACCCAAGATCTTGCCCCCGGACAGTTCCGCCTCCTAGAGGCCGACCACCGAATGGTTATTCCAGTAGAATCCCCCATCCGAGTTTTAGTTTCTGCAGAAGACGTACTGCACTCGTGAGCAGTCCCAAGCCTTGGAGTAAAAATAGATGCAGTGCCGGGGCGCCTAAACCAAACAGCCTTCATTGCGTCCCGCCCCGGAGTATTCTATGGGCAATGCTCGGAAATCTGTGGCGCAAATCATAGCTTTATACCAATCGTAGTAGAAGCAGTCCCTCTAGAACACTTTGAAAACTGATCCTCCCTAATACTTGAAGACGCCTCGCTAAGAAGCTAAATAGGGAAAAGCGTTAGCCTTTTAAGCTAAAGATTGGTGACTCCCAACCACCCCTAGCGGCATGCCACAACTTAACCCCTCTCCCTGGTTTGCTTTACTAGTCTTTACCTGACTAATTTTTCTTATTATTATCCCCCCTAAAGTCCTAGCACACATCTCCCCTAACGAACCCACCATCCATAGCGCAGAAAAGCCTAAAACACAGCCTTGAAACTGACCGTGATACTAAGCCTATTCGACCAATTCGCAAGCCCCATACTCTTTGGCATCTCCCTAGTTGCCCTTGCCCTAACTCTTCCCTGAGTCTTGTTTCCTAAGCCCACTACTCGATGATTAAACAACCGCCTCCTAACTCTCCAAGGCTGGTTTATTATTCGATTTACACAACAAATTTTTCAACCAATCAATTTAGGAGGACACAAGTGAGCGGCCATCCTTACCTCCTTGATACTATTTTTAATTACATTAAATATACTCGGGCTTATCCCATATACATTTACACCAACCACTCAACTCTCCATTAATATAGCCCTTGCAGTTCCCCTCTGGCTAGCAACAGTAATTGTTGGAATACGAAATCAACCAACCCATGCACTAGGACACCTTCTGCCCGAAGGAACTCCAACCCCCCTCATCCCCATTCTTATTGTCATCGAAACAATCAGCCTTCTTATCCGCCCCCTGGCCCTTGGGGTTCGGCTAACTGCCAACTTAACAGCAGGGCATCTTCTTATTCAGCTAATCTCCACAGCCGCCTTCATTCTCTTCCCTCTTATACCAACAGTAGCCTTGCTGACAACCATCTTACTATTCTTACTAACCCTTCTCGAAGTGGCCGTTGCCATGATTCAGGCATACGTCTTCGTCCTTCTTTTAAGCCTCTACCTACAAGAAAACGTCTAATGGCCCATCAAGCACACGCATATCACATAGTTGACCCCAGCCCATGACCTCTAACAGGCGCAGTTGCTGCCCTCCTAATAACCTCTGGCCTTGCGATTTGAATACATTTTCACTCCACGACCCTAATAACCCTGGGACTAGTCCTCCTCCTCCTCACGATGTATCAATGGTGACGAGACATCATTCGAGAAGGCACATTCCAAGGCCACCACACACCCCCGGTCCAGAAAGGCCTCCGCTACGGAATAATTCTTTTTATTACATCTGAAGTCTTCTTCTTCCTGGGATTCTTTTGGGCATTTTATCACTCAAGCCTCGCCCCAACCCCGGAACTAGGAGGATGCTGGCCCCCAGCAGGGATTACCACCCTTGACCCCTTCGAGGTCCCACTTCTCAATACAGCTGTTCTACTTGCATCTGGTGTAACAGTTACCTGAGCTCACCATAGTATTATGGAAGGCCAACGAAAACAAGCCATCCAGTCTTTAGTCCTAACCATCCTTCTTGGGTTTTACTTTACCTTCCTTCAAGGCATGGAATACTATGAAGCCCCCTTCACAATTGCAGATGGGGTATACGGCTCTACTTTCTTTGTTGCAACCGGTTTTCATGGACTACACGTTATCATTGGCTCCACCTTCCTTGCTGTCTGCCTTCTACGACAGCTCCGATATCACTTTACCTCCGAACACCACTTTGGGTTTGAGGCCGCCGCATGGTACTGACACTTCGTTGATGTAGTCTGACTATTCCTTTATATCTCTATTTACTGATGAGGTTCCTAGAATCTTTCTAGTATTAACGCTAGTACCAGTGACTTCCAATCACTTAGTCTTGGTTCAAATCCAAGGAAAGATAATGAATTTAGTAACCACTGTAATTCTTATTGCCGTTGCATTATCAACCGTCCTTATTGTTGTCTCTTTCTGGCTCCCTCAAATAACCCCCGACTACGAGAAGCTCTCCCCCTATGAGTGCGGGTTTGATCCACTAGGATCCGCTCGCCTGCCCTTCTCCCTCCGATTCTTTTTGGTTGCCATCCTCTTTCTGCTCTTTGACCTAGAAATCGCACTTCTCCTTCCCCTTCCATGAGGGGACCAACTATCCACACCCTTAATGACATTCACTTGAACATCCGCTGTTCTCCTTCTTCTGACACTAGGCTTAATTTATGAATGGATACAAGGAGGGCTAGAATGGGCCGAATAAGGGGTTAGTTTAAGGAAAACATTTGATTTCGGCTCAAAAACTTATGGTTAAAGTCCATAACCCCCTGATGACCCCTACCCACTTCGCCTTTTCATCAACATTTATTTTAGGCCTGGCAGGCCTGGCCTTCCATCGCACCCACCTATTATCTGCCCTGCTGTGTCTTGAGGGAATAATACTGTCCCTGTTTATTGCCCTATCCCTGTGAACCCTCCAGCTTGACTCTACAAGCTTTTCAGCCTCCCCTATAATTCTTCTTGCCTTCTCAGCCTGCGAGGCAAGCGCAGGACTAGCCCTTCTCGTCGCAACTGCCCGCACCCACGGGACAGATCGCCTCCAAAACCTAAACCTGCTCCAATGCTAAAAATTCTGATTCCAACTGTTATGCTTCTACCAACAATCTGGCTTGCTCCTCCCCAACGGCTGTGATCAACCTCTCTTCTTTATAGTCTAATTATTGCAGTTGCCAGCCTAAGCTGGCTTAAGGCCCCCGCGGAAACAGGATGAGCCTTTCTTACCCCTTATATAGCAACTGACCCACTCTCCACCCCTCTTCTAGTTCTCACATGCTGGCTACTCCCCCTAATAATTCTTGCTAGCCAGAACCACACTAGTTCAGAACCAATTAACCGCCAACGCATGTATATCTCTCTCCTTACATCCCTGCAAGTTTTTTTAATTATAGCCTTTGGGGCAACGGAAGTAATTATGTTCTACGTTATGTTTGAGGCCACCCTAATTCCTACATTAATTATTATTACTCGATGGGGGAACCAAACCGAACGACTCAACGCCGGCACCTACTTTCTTTTTTATACCCTAGCAGGCTCCCTCCCACTACTGGTTGCCCTTCTCATTTTGCAGAACTCAACTGGCACCCTCTCCTTGCTCACCCTACAATATACACCCGCAATGGAATTGGTTACCTACGCGGATAAACTATGGTGAGCAGGCTGCTTACTAGCATTCCTGGTTAAGATGCCACTTTACGGCGCTCACCTATGACTTCCAAAGGCCCACGTTGAGGCCCCAATCGCAGGCTCAATAATCCTGGCGGCTGTCCTTCTGAAGCTTGGGGGCTATGGAATAATTCGAATAATAACAATGCTAGAGCCCCTTACACAGCAGCTTAGCTACCCTTTCATCATCTTTGCCTTATGAGGGGTCATTATGACGGGCTCCATTTGTCTTCGACAGACAGACCTTAAGTCGCTGATTGCCTACTCTTCAGTCAGCCACATGGGACTAGTCGCGGCAGGCATTCTTATTCAAACTCCCTGGGCTCTTTCGGGGGCAATTATTCTTATAATTGCCCATGGCCTCACATCTTCGGCCCTCTTTTGCCTGGCAAACACAAACTATGAACGAACTCACAGCCGAACAATAGTATTAGCGCGAGGGTTACAAATGGCCCTGCCACTAATAACCTCCTGATGGTTTATTACTAGCCTCGCCAACCTTGCCCTCCCTCCACTCCCCAACTTAATAGGGGAACTAATAATCATTGCCTCTCTATTTAGTTGATCCTGGTGAACCCTGGCTCTCACAGGCACCGGGACTCTAATTACGGCCGCATACTCCCTCTACATATTTCTAATGACCCAACGAGGCCCAGTCCCCCCACATATTATTGCCCTAGACCCAACCTACTCACGAGAACACCTCCTAATTACACTCCACCTTCTTCCCCTTCTCCTCCTTATCGCCAAGCCTGAACTGATCTGAGGGTGGACTGCCTGTAGGCATAGTTTAAACAAAACATTAGATTGTGGATCTAGAGATAGAGGTTAGAATCCTCTTGCCTGCCGAGAGAGGCTCGACAGCAACGATGACTGCTAATTTTCGTCCCCTTGGTTTGACCCCAAGGCTCACTCGAAGGGCTTCTAAAGGATAACAGCTCATCCGTTGGTCTTAGGAACCAAAAACTCTTGGTGCAAATCCAAGTAGCAGCTATGCATCACACACCTATCATAATGACATCAAGCCTAGTACTAATCTTTTTGCTGCTTCTCTACCCAATCCTGACAACCCTCTCTCCCCAACCCCGAGGGCCCGAGTGATCCCTCGCTCAGGTAAAAACGGGCGTCAAAATAGCATTTCTTGTCAGCCTGCTCCCCCTCTCCCTATTCCTTAATGAAGGCGCCGAAACCATCACCTCTACTTGAGCCTGGACTAATACCCTTACATTTGATGTAAACATCAGCCTGGTCTTTGACTTTTACTCAGTCATCTTTACTCCCATTGCCCTTTATGTAACTTGGTCTATCCTGGAGTTTGCCTCCTGGTATATACACTCGGACCCCTACATGAACCGATTCTTCAAATATCTCCTCATTTTCCTCATCGCCATAATTACCCTCGTTACAGCCAACAACATATTTCAACTTTTCATTGGTTGGGAAGGGGTGGGCATTATGTCGTTCCTTCTAATTGGCTGATGATTTGGTCGAGCTGATGCGAACACCGCCGCCCTCCAGGCGGTACTTTACAACCGGGTGGGAGATATTGGGCTAATCCTTGCGATAGCATGAATTGCAACAAACCTAAACTCTTGGGAAATCCAACAAATATTTGCCACCGCAAAGGACTTCGACCTAACATTCCCACTTTTAGGCCTTATCCTAGCTGCCACCGGTAAATCCGCCCAATTCGGCCTTCATCCATGACTACCTTCCGCAATGGAAGGTCCCACGCCGGTGTCTGCCCTACTTCATTCTAGCACAATAGTAGTTGCGGGTATTTTTCTTCTTATCCGCCTTAGCCCCCTGATGGAGAACAACCCGACGGCCCTCACCGCATGTCTTTGCCTTGGTGCCCTAACTACCCTCTTCACCGCAACCTGTGCCCTTACCCAAAATGACATCAAAAAAATTGTAGCATTCTCTACATCCAGCCAGCTTGGACTAATAATGGTAACTATTGGACTAAATCAACCCCAACTCGCTTTTTTGCATATCTGCACACATGCTTTTTTTAAAGCCATACTATTCCTCTGCTCAGGCTCTATTATTCACAGCTTGAACGACGAGCAAGACATCCGAAAGATAGGCGGCATGCATCACCTCACCCCTTTCACCTCCTCCTGCCTGACTATTGGAAGCTTGGCCCTCACCGGCACCCCTTTCTTAGCAGGATTTTTCTCTAAAGATGCTATCATTGAGGCCCTAAACACATCTTACCTAAACGCCTGAGCCCTCGCCCTGACCCTTCTTGCCACATCTTTTACAGCAATCTATAGCCTCCGTGTGGTCTTCTTTGTTTCAATAGGACACCCCCGATTTAACTCTCTATCTCCTATTAATGAGAATAACCCCACAGTTATTAACCCAATCAAGCGACTAGCCTGAGGAAGCATTGTTGCGGGACTACTAATCACTTCCAACATCCTCCCCTTAAAAACGCCTGTTATATCTATGCCCCCTATGCTTAAACTCGCTGCCCTGATCGTAACCATCACCGGCCTCCTTATTGCGTTAGAGCTATCCTCCCTTACAAGCAAACAACTTAAACCAACCCCGAGCTTGCCCCTCCACCACTTTTCAAACATGCTCGGGTTCTTTCCAGCGGTAGCCCACCGCTTTTTTCCTCAACTCAACCTTCTTCTAGGACAAACTATCGCCAGTCAAATGGTGGACCAAACCTGACTAGAGAAGTCTGGGCCCAAGGCCGTTATAACCATTAATGCTCCACTCATTTCCACAACAAGCAACATCCAACGAGGGACTATCAAGTCCTACCTTGCCCTATTTCTTCTCACCTCCGCCCTTGCCACTCTCCTTCTCCTTAATTAAACGGCCCGGAGGGCCCCTCGATTTAGCCCCCGAGTCAGCTCTAATACCACAAAAAGAGTCAACAACAGGACCCATGCCCCTAAGATTAGCATTCCCCCGCCCGAAGAATACATTAGTGCAACACCTCCTACATCCCCCCGAAATATAGCAAACTCACTAACCTCGTCTGCCGTAATCCAAGACCCCTCATATCATCCCTCCAAGAACAAGAGGGAAGTTGCCACAGCCCCCGCTAAATAGAGTATTATTGCGCCCAATACCGGCCAGCTTCCCCACCCCTCCGGGTATGGCTCAGCAGCTAACGCTGCTGAGTACGCAAACACTACCAACATTCCCCCTAGATAAATTAGAAATAGAATGAGGGACAGAAATGAGCCCCCATGCCCCACGAGGACCCCACATCCTATACCAGCAACAACTACTAATCCTAATGCTGCAAAGTAGGGTGAAGGATTAGAAGCTACAGCCGCTAATCCGAGAACTAGTCCAAAGAGTAATAAGTACATAATATAAGCCATAATTCCTGCCAGGATTTTAACCAGGACCAATGGCTTGAAAAACCACCGTTGTATTCAACTACAGAAACCCTTAATGGCCAACCTACGAAAAACCCACCCCCTACTAAAAGTTGCCAACGACGCACTAGTCGATCTCCCGGCACCTTCTAATATTTCAGTTTGATGGAACTTTGGGTCCTTACTTGGGCTTTGTCTCGGCGCCCAAATCTTAACAGGCCTCTTCCTTGCAATACATTATACCTCAGATATCGCTACTGCCTTCTCTTCGGTGGCACACATCTGCCGGGATGTAAATTATGGCTGGCTAATCCGGAACATGCATGCCAACGGCGCATCCTTCTTCTTCATCTGCATTTATCTCCACATTGGGCGAGGCCTATATTATGGATCTTACCTCTATAAAGAAACTTGAAACGTAGGGGTTGTTCTCCTTCTCCTAGTTATAATAACTGCCTTCGTTGGCTATGTCCTGCCTTGAGGACAAATGTCGTTCTGAGGAGCCACCGTTATTACCAATCTACTCTCCGCCGTCCCATACATCGGTAACTCCCTTGTCCAATGGCTTTGAGGAGGGTTCTCAGTTGATAACGCCACCCTAACCCGGTTCTTTGCCTTCCACTTCATCCTCCCCTTCGTCATTGCAGCCGCAACTGTTGTTCACCTTATTTTCCTTCACGAAACAGGCTCTAACAACCCCACTGGTTTGAACTCAGACGCCGACAAGATCTCCTTCCACCCCTACTTCTCGTACAAAGACGTGCTAGGCTTCGCGGCTCTGCTTCTTGCACTTATCTCTTTAGCACTATTTTCCCCCAACCTTCTAGGGGACCCAGACAACTTCACCCCGGCAAACCCCCTTGTTACGCCTCCCCACATCAAGCCCGAATGATATTTCCTGTTCGCCTACGCCATCCTCCGCTCTATCCCAAATAAACTTGGAGGCGTTCTCGCACTACTATTCTCTATCCTTGTCCTCATAGTAGTACCCATTCTCCACACCTCTAAACAGCGGGGCCTTACTTTCCGCCCTCTCACACAGTTTTTATTCTGACTCTTAATTGCCGACGTAGTTGTCCTCACTTGAATTGGGGGAATGCCAGTGGAACACCCATTTATTATTATTGGCCAGATTGCATCTTTCCTCTACTTCTCCCTTTTCCTCATTCTCTCACCACTAGTTAGCTGGGCAGAAAACAAAGTCCTTGCATAACGATGCACTAGTAGCTCAGCGCCCAGAGCGCCGGTCTTGTAAGCCGGACGCCGAAGGTTAAATTCCTTCCTACTGCTAATCGAAGAAGGGGGATTTTAACCCCCGCCCCTAACTCCCAAAGCTAGGATTCTGAGCTAAACTATTCTTCGCCGAGCACCGCCTCAGCAAGGACATATATGTATATACCCCATACCATAATTTAACCATAGGGTGTATGCTCTATTACATACTATGTCCTACTAGCATTAATTTATTGTACACATATGAAAGAGTACAATATATTATTAATCCCCAATAAAATACTAGAAACATTATTGTCAATTGAAGTGTTACATAGACTAGAATTGAAGACTAACATAAAATGATTTAGGGAATGGGCGATAGCCCAATACCTAACATAAATATTCATAAGTCAAGTTATACCATTACTCAACATCCCGTCATACTCAAAATCTTAATGTAGTAAGAGACCACCATCAGTTGATTCCTTAATGCATACTCTTATTGATGGTCAGGGACAGAAATTGTGGGGGTTTCACTTAGTGAATTATTCCTGGCATTTGGTTCCTATTTCAGGTTCAATAATAGGTTCATTCCCCATTCTTTTCTTGACGCTTGCATAAGTTAATGGTGGAATACATACGACTCGTTACCCAGCATGCCGGGCGTTCTTTCTAATGGGCAAGGGGTTCTCTTTTCTTTTTTTCCTTTCACTTTGCATTTCACAGTGAATACGAAAGCATTACTATTAAGGGTGAACATCTCCTTGATTCCCACGCCATCTTGTATCATGTTGGAAAGATATTTATCGATGAATTGCATAACTGATATCAAGAGCATAAGGACTGATTTTTTCTCGAGACTTATATATGAAGTGATCCCTCGGCTTTTGCGCGTTAAACCCCCCTACCCCCCTACACTCGTGAGATCATTGTCATTCCTGCAAACCCCCCGGAAACAGGAAAATCCCGACCAGTGTATTTACCTTTTTCAAAACGTGTCTATTTACACTATTACAATAATGCAAAT